ATAAAATGAATTTTTTCAACTAATCATAAAGACATTGGAACTTTATATTTTTTATTCGGAATATGATCAGGAATAATTGGTTCATCCTTAAGAATCTTAATTCGACTAGAATTAAGACAAATTAATTCTATTATTAATAATAATCAATTATATAATGTAATCGTTACAATTCATGCTTTCATTATAATTTTTTTTATAACAATGCCAATTGTAATCGGAGGTTTTGGAAACTGATTAATTCCTATAATAATAAGATCTACTGATATATCTTTTCCACGATTAAATAATATTAGTTTTTGATTATTACCCCCTTCTTTAATAATAATAATTTGTAGATTTATTATTAATAATGGAACAGGAACAGGATGAACAATTTATCCACCATTATCAAATAATATTGCTCATAATAACATTTCAGTTGATTTAACAATCTTTTCTCTTCATTTAGCAGGAATTTCATCTATTTTAGGTGCAATTAATTTTATTTGCACTATTATAAATATAATACCAAATAATATAAAATTAAATCAAATTCCCTTATTTCCATGATCAATTTTAATTACAGCAATTTTGTTAATTTTATCTTTACCTGTATTAGCAGGTGCAATTACTATACTTTTAACTGATCGAAATCTAAATACCTCATTTTTTGATCCATCAGGAGGAGGAGACCCAATTTTATATCAACACTTATTTTGATTCTTTGGTCACCCTGAAGTATATATTTTAATTTTACCTGGATTTGGATTAATTTCACATATTATTAGACAAGAAAGAAATAAAAATGAAACTTTTGGAAATATTAGAATAATTTATGCTATATTAACAATTGGATTATTAGGATTTATTGTATGAGCCCACCACATATTTACAATTGGTATAGATGTAGATACACGAGCTTATTTTACATCAGCTACTATAATTATTGCTATCCCAACAGGAATTAAAATTTTCAGTTGATTAGCTACTATTTATGGATCTAAAATTAATTTTTCACCTTCAACAATCTGATCATTAGGTTTTATTTTCTTATTTACTATAGGAGGATTAACAGGAGTAATTCTTGCAAACTCATCTATTGATATTATTTTACATGATACTTATTATGTAGTAGCACATTTTCATTATGTATTATCAATAGGAATTGTATTTGCAATTATTGCAAGATTTATTCATTGATTTCCAATTTTTACAGGATTTTCAATAAATAATTTCCTACTAAAAATTCAATTTATTTTAATATTTATTGGAGTAAATTTAACCTTTTTCCCACAACATTTTTTAGGATTAAATGGTATACCTCGACGATATTCTGATTATCCAAATAATTTTTTATTATGAAATGTAATTTCTTCAATTGGATCAATAATCTCAACATTTAGAATTATTATTTTAATTTATATTATTTGAAATAGTTTATTTATTAAAAAATTAATTCTATTTAAATTAAATTTAAGAAATTCTATTGAATGAATACATAATACCCCCCCTTTAGAACACTCATATTCAGAATTACCATTAATTATTAACTTCTATTATGGCAGAAAATTTATGCAATGAACTTAAAATTCATATATAAAGATTAATCTTTTTTTAGAAATTATATCATGAATAAAACTAAGATTCCAAAATAGAAATTCCCCATTAATAGAACAATTAATTTTTTTTCATGATCATACTATTTTTATTGTTATTATAATTATATGTATAATTACATATATAATAATTTTTATTATTAATAATAAATTTATTAATATTAAAATTTCTGAAAATCAATTTATTGAATTTATCTGAACTATTATTCCACCTATTATTTTAATTTTTATTGCAATACCATCCTTACATCTACTATATTTAATAGATGAAATTAAATCACCAATTTTAACAATTAAAATTTTTGGACATCAATGATTTTGATCTTATGAATATTCAGATTTTAATAATATTACATTTGAATCTTATATAATTAATGAATTTTCACAAGAAAATTTTCGATTAATTGAAGTTGATAATAAAACTATTTTACCTTATAAATTTAATATTCGATTATTAATTTCTTCTGATGATGTAATTCACTCATGAACAATTCCAAGATTAGCAATTAAAATAGATGCCATTCCAGGACGAATAAATCAAATTAATTTATTTATAAATCGACCTGGATTATATTTTGGACAATGTTCAGAAATTTGTGGTATTAATCATAGATTTATACCTATTCAAATTGAATCAATTAATTTAAATAAATTTATTTTTTGAATTAAAAATTTTTAAAATAATTCATTAGATGACTGAAAGCAAGTAATGATCTCTTAAATCAATTTATAGTAAATTAGCATCTTACTTCTAATGAATAAAAAATTAGTTAAATTAAATAACATTAATTTGTCAAATTAAAATTATTAATAATATTTTTTAATTCCTCAAAAAAAAAATAGCTCCAATAAACTGATTAATTTTATTTATTTATTTTATAATTACTTTTTATATTATCATAAATTTAATATATTTTAATTTTATTAAAATTATAAAAAAAAAAAATTGAAAAAAATCAAATAATATTAAAAATTATAATAAATTTATTTAATATTTTTGACCCATCTACATCAATATTTAATTACCAATTAAATTGATTATCAACAATTTTAATTATAATAATATTACCTAATATAATTTGAATTATTCCAAATCGAATTTACATTATATATATATATTTATTAAATAATTTAAATAAAGAAATATTAATATTATATAAAATAAAAAAAATTAAATCCCCTTCATTTATATTTATTATTTTATTTATATTTATTTTTTTAAATAATTTTATAAGTTTATTCCCATATATTTTTTCATCTTCCAGACATATAATCTTTTCTTTAACTTTAGCATTACCTTTTTGACTATTTTTTATTATTATATCAATAATTAAAAATTTTCAAAAAATAATTATTCATTTAATTCCTTTAAATACTCCTATAATATTAGCTCCATTAATAGCAATTATTGAAACTATAAGAATTTTTATTCGACCTCTTTCATTGTCAATTCGATTAACTGCTAATCTTATTGCTGGTCACTTATTAATAACTTTATTAAATTTTAACTCAATAATATTTATTATTATTTTCATTCAAATATTTTTAATAATATTTGAATTATGGGTAGCCTTAATCCAAAGTTATGTATTTTCAATACTTTCTTCTCTTTACTCAAGAGAATAATGATAAAATTAAATCAACCATACTTTATTTTAACATTAAGACCCTGACCAATTTTAATATCCTTAAATACATTTAATCTAATAATTTCTAATATTATAATTATAAATTTTAAAATAAATTTAATTATATTTATAAATTTAATATTAATTTTATTAATTTCATTAATATGAAGGCGAGATATTATTCGAGAAAGAACTTTTCAAGGAAATCATAATTTTTATATTATAAACTTAATTAAATTGAGAATAATTTTATTTATTATTTCTGAAATATTTTTATTCATTTCATTTTTCTGAAATTTTTTACATAATTCATTAGCACCATCAATTGAATTAGGTTTAAATTGACCCCCTAAAAATATTATTTTTTTTAATCCATTACTAATTCCTTTATTAAACACAATTATTTTATTAACATCTAGATTTACAATTACTTTAACCCCTTTTTTTTTTTTAAAAAAAAAAAAAAAAAAAACTATTATATTTATAAATTTAACAATCATTTTAAGTATTTATTTTTTAATCTTACAAATAATTGAATATAATCAAGCAACATTTACTTTCTCTGACTCTATTTTTGGATCTTCTTTTTATATAGCAACAGGATTTCATGGTCTACATGTAATTATTGGAACAATTTTTTTATTAGTAAATTTAATACGACTATATAAATTACAAATTTCATTTATACACCACATTAAATTTGAAATAGCACCTTGATATTGACATTTTATTGATATTATTTGATTATTTTTATATATAACATTTTATTGATGAAATAATTAAATTTTATAAATATTTAAAAAATTATTTATTTATAATAAATCTTATTAATATAAATAAAATAGTATATTTGATTTCCAATCAAAAAGTTTAATTAAATAAATAAGATAATAATTATAACATTATATTCAATATTAATAATTTTAATTATTTTAATAATTATAATATTATTAATAATTTTAATTAATATAAAAATAAAATTTAATCAAAATAAATCATCACCATTTGAATGTGGATTTGATCCATTTAATAAAGCACGAATTCCATTCTCAATAAATTTTTATTTAATTGCAATTATTTTTCTAATTTTTGATATTGAAATCTCTATCATTTTACCAATAATTATAAATTTTAAAATTTCAAATTTAATTAATTTCAATCTTTTATTTATTATATTCTTTATATTTATAATTTTTACATTATTCTATGAATGAAAATTCGGATCATTAAATTGAAAATTATAAAGGATAATGGTTAAAAAATATAACATTTAATTTGCTTTTAAAAATTATTTAAAAAATTTATCTTAATAAGAAGTAAATAAATTACATATTAATTTCGACTTAATAATAGATATAAAATCTTATTTTTAATTGAAACCAAATAGAGGTTTATTACTGTTAATAATAATATTGAATTAATTTCCAATTAAAAAGATTTTTATAAAAGAAGCTGCTAACTATCTTTTAAAGCATAATATTGTTTAATCTTTAAATTTTATTTATTAGTTTAAAAAAAACATTATATTTTCAATATAAAATTAATAAAAATTATAAATAATTAATTAATTTATTTAAAAATATATACAATTACCCTTATATCTTCAATATAATGCTCTAAATTTTTAAGCTATTTAAATTTAAAAATTATATATAAAAATAATTAAAAATCATAAAAAAAACACCAAGGTATATACCTTATAACTATTTAAAAAAAAATTTTGACTAGAAATCATCACACTTTTAAAAAGACAAAAAATACCTCTTCTTAGGCTATGCTCAGTTCAACCAATTTCCACCACTTTTGAGGCAAAAAAACCAAAAAAAACAAAATTATTTAAAAAAAAATTTACTTTTACAAATAACAAATTCCATATTATTCCAAAAAAAAAAATTATAAATAAAGAAAAAAAATATTTTATTGAAAATAAAAAATTATTTAATTCAAAAAAAAATCAAATTCTAAAAAATAGGGTTAATATACTAAAAATTTTAATTTTAAATTCTAAAAAAATCCAATCCAACTTTTTAAATTTTATTCATATAAAAAAAGAACCAAAAAATATTATAATAAATCTAATTAAAATTATTCTTGAAATTAAAATTTTTCTCTCAAATTTAAAAATTATTAAATAATTATTTATAGAAAAATTTATAATTATTAAATAATAAATAACTCGAATAGAATAAAAAAAAGTTTTTAAAAAAGAAAAAAAAAAAAAAAAAAAAAAAATTAAATTAATATCAACTATTAAAAAATATTCAAAAATTAAGTCTTTTGAATAAAATCTACAAAAAAAAGGAAAACCACATAATGATATTAAAGTAAATATAAAAATTAAACTTGTAAAAGGTAAATAATTAATTAAACCACCTATTTTACGAATATCTTGATTATTATTTATATTTAAAATTAAAATTCCAGATCTTAAAAATATTATAGATTTAAATAAAGCATGCATTAATAAATAAAAAAAACATATTTCAATTTTACCAAAACATAAAATTATAAATATAAAACTTATTTGACTTAAAGTAGAAAAAGCAATAATTTTTTTCAAATCAAATTCAAAAATAGCATTTAATCCAGATATAAATATAGTTAAACAAGAAATAATTAATAAATAATTTAAAAAATTAAACTTTAAAAAAACTTCATTAAAACGAATTATTAAAAAAATACCTGCAGTTACCAATGTAGAAGAATGAACCAAAGCAGAAACCGGAGTAGGAGCAGCCATAGCCAAAGGCAACCATGAAGAAAAAGGAATTTGAGCTCTTTTAGTTAATCTTGCAAACATTAATATTAAACTAATAAAAATCAAATAATTTAAATTTATATAATAATTTAAATAAATAAAATTTCAAGAACCAAAATTTAATATTCAAATTAAGCTTAAAATAATAAATAAATCACCTATTCGATTTAAAATAACTGTTAAAAAACCAGATCTATAAGATTTTTTATTTTGATAAAAAACTACTAAACAAAAAGAAACTATTCCTAAACCATCCCATCCTAATAAAATTCTAATTAAATTAGGTCTAAAAATTATAAATATTATAAATATAATAAATAAATTTATTAAAATTAAAAATCGACCTTTATTAAAATCAAAATTCATATATTCTATTCTATATAATAAAATTATTGAAGAAATTAAAAATACAAAAGAAATAAATATTAAACATATTCAATCAATTAAAATAACATATATAATTAAACAAGAATTTAAATAAAAAAAAACATATTCAATAAAATAAAATTTATCATAATAAATAAAAACTAATCCCAAAAATAAAAAAAATATAAAAAAATATAAAAAAAAAAAAAAAAAAAAAAAAAAAAAAATTTTAATTTAATTATTTAAATATAAATAAATTATATATTCTTTAATTCCACAAATTAATATTTTAAATAAACTATTTAAATAAATTAACAAAATAATTCTATAATTAAAAAAATAAAATTTAAAGGAACTCAATGTAAAAATAATAATATAAATTCTCTTAATTTAATATAAATAATAAAATTTAAAATTAAATTTAATTTACCATATTGAGTATAAAGATATAAAAATAAACTATATAAAAATATTAAAATTATAATTAAAAAATATAAATAAAAAAAATAATCTAATCAAACTATTAAACTAATTAATAAAAATAATTCACCAAATAAATTTAAAGAAGGAGGAAAAGATATATTAGATGAACATAATAAAAATCATCAAAAAGATAAAATAGGAAAAATATTAATTAAACCTTTATTCAAATATATTCTTCGACTTTTAAAACGTAAATAACAAATATTTCTTAAACAAAATAAACCAGAAGAACATAAACCATGACCAAATATTAAAATTAATGAACCACAATAACCTCAATTATTTATAGTTAAAAATCCAATAATTACTAATCCTATATGAACTACAGATGAATAAGCAATTAAAATTTTTAAATCACTTTGAAAAAAACAAACTAAACTTAAAATTATTATTCCAATTAAACTTAAAGAAATAAAAATAAAATTAAATTTTAAATTAACCTTAAAAATCAATATCAAAATATGATAAATACCAAAACCACCTAATTTTAATATAATTCCAGCTAAAATTATAGAACCAGAAATAGGTGCTTCAACATGCGCTTTAGGTAATCAAATATGAAATATAAACATTGGTATTTTAACTAAAAAAATTATTATTAAAAATAAATAATTATAAAAATTTAAACAATTAAAATAATCATAATAATATATATAAATAAAATCAATATTATTAAATTTAAATAAACAAAAAAAAAAAGGTAATGAAAAAAAAATTATATAAATAAATAAATAAAACCCAGCCTTAAAACGTTCATATTGATATCCTCAACCATAAATAAGAATAATTACGGGAATTAAATTAATTTCATAAAAAATATAAAATATAATAAAATTATTACTAAAAAAACAAAAATAAAAAATTATAATAAAAATAAACATTAAAATATTAAAATATTTATAATAATAATACTTAATATTAATTCTAGAAATATAAACTAAACTAATAATTCATAACCCCAATATAAATATTAAATAAGAAAATATATCTATACCAAATAAATAACTAACATTTAAGAAATATCTAAATATTGGAATCTTAAAATATATAAAAAAAAAAAAAAAAAAAAAAAAATTCTGAGAAAATCATCCTCCCTTATTAATAAAGCTAAAAAAAATCCTACTTAATAAAATTAATATTTATTAACATTGTAAAATTAATATTGATTTTAAATAATCATTTCCATATAAACGAACTATTATAATTAAAATTCTTAATCCTAATACTCTCTCTCTAATACAAAAAATAAAAAAAATTATTAATAAAATAAATTGTTTAATAAATATTATAAAATTCATTATAAATAATAAAGATAAAATTAATAATAAATATTCTAACCCTAATAATATTATTAATAAATGATTAAAATTAAAAATATAAAATAAAACACCAAAAATTAATATAAATATTACAACTAATATAAATAAATTTATCATTTTAATAGTTTAAAAAAACATTGATATTGTAAATCAAAATTATAATTATTTATTTAAAATAAATTTTAATCAGTATAAATATATAAAATATATTATCATTAATCTCCAAAATTAATATTTTAATTAAAATATATACTGAAATATGATTTTAAAATTAATTCTTTTAATTAATTTAATTATATCTCTTCTATTAACTATAATAAAATCACCATTAATATCTAATTTAATTATTTTAATACAAACAATTTTTTTAACATTATTAATTAATATAATTAATAAAACTTCATGAATTTCATTTATATTATTTATTCTTTATATTGGAGGATTAATAATTATTTTTTCTTACATCTCAAGAATTGCTTTTAATGAATTAAATACAAATAAAAATTATAAAAATTTAATTATTAAAATTATTTTTATTTTATTTATTTTTAATTTTTTTAAAAATAACTTCATTTTAGAAAATTTCAAATTCGAAAATAATTTTTTATTTGAAGATAATTTTTATTTTTTAAATATATTTTTATTACCAAACAATATTATAATTTATTTTATTATAATAATTTTATTTTTTATATTAATTTTAATCATTTGATTATTAAAAAATAATAAAGGACCAATACGACAAAAATTTAAATAAATGAAAAAATCAATAATTAAAAATTTATCACCAATAATTAATCTTCCTACTCCATCAAGAATTAGATTTATATGAAATTTTGGATCCTTATTAATAATTTGTCTAATAAATCAAATTTTAACAGGATTATTTTTAGCTTTCCACTATAAAACAGATATTAATATTGCTTTTCAAAGTATTATTAACATAAATCGTAATGTAAACTATGGATGAACAATTCGTTCATTTCATGCTAATGGAGCTTCTATATTTTTTATTATAATTTATATTCATATTAGACGAGGAATTTATATAAATTCATTTAACTTTAAAATAACATGAATTATTGGAGTAATATTATTACTATTAACAATAATAACTGCATTTGTTGGATATGTATTACCATGAGGACAAATATCATTTTGAGGAGCTACTGTAATTACAAATCTTTTATCAGCAATTCCTTATTTAGGAAATTCAATTGTAATTTGAATTTGAGGAGGATTTTCAATTAATAATGCCACACTAACACGTTTTTTTTCAATTCATTTTATTTTACCATTCATTATTATTTTATTTACTATTATTCATTTATTTTTTTTACATATAACAGGATCTAATAATCCATTAGGAATTAATAGAAATTTTGATAAAATTATATTTTCTCCATATTTTATTATTAAAGATTTAATTGGTTTAATTATATTTATATGAATATTTATTATATTAACTTTAATTTTTCCTTATTTACTTAATGATCATAATAATTTTATTATAGCAAATCCAATAATTACACCTAATCACATTCAACCAGAATGATATTTTTTATTTTCATATTCAATTTTACGAGCAATTCCAAATAAATTAGGAGGAGTAATTGCATTAATATCATCAATTTTAATTTTAATTATTTTACCTACATTAAATAATAAAAAATTTTTAAGAATTAAATTTTATCCTATTAATAAATTAATATTCTGAAAATTTATTATAACATTTTTAATATTAACTTGAATCGGAATACAACCAGTTGAATATCCATTTATTGAAATTAGACAAATTTTTACTTCAATTTATTTCTCTTATTTTTTTATTAATTATTATATTATAAAAATATGAGATAAATTATTAATTTAATAAAAAATTATTAATATAATTTAAGTTAATTAATTTAAAAAAAATATTTATTTTGAAAATAAAATTTAGAAAAATTTCTATTAACTTTATACTTAAATTAATGATAAATATTAAATATCTTTATTGAATAATTAAAAATAAATATATATAATGATAAAGGCAAAATTAATTTTCAAACCAAAAATATTAATTTATCATAACGAAAACGAGGTAAAAATCCTCGCAATCAAATTACTAAAAATATAAATAATAAAATTAAAATATTTAAATAAAATTTATTTATTAATAAACCAAAAAATATTTCACATATAAGTATTCCTATAAAAATAATTTTTAAATATTTTGATATAAAAATAAAAATAAAAGATATTTTTCTAAATTCAATATTAAAACCAGAAACTAATTCAGATTCACCCTCAGAAAAATCAAAAGGAGAACGATTTATTTTTGCTAAAAAACTAATTAATAATAAAATAAATAAAAAAAAATGAAAAAAAAAAAATTTAAAATTTAATTGATATAAATAAAAATCATTAATATTAAATCTATTAATTATAAATATTAAATTTATAATAATAATTATTATTCTTACTTCATAAGAAATTATTTGAGAAATAAACCGAATTATACCTAAAACAGAATAATTTGAATTAGAAGATCAACTAATTAATAAAAAAATATATACTATTAAACTTGAACAACAAAATATATAAATTAAACCAAAAGTTATAATATAATTTATACCAATAAAAGGATAAATAAATCAAAAAAATAAAGAAATTAATAAACCTAATATAGGAGAAATTATAAAAATAAAAAAATTTAAATTAAGAGGATAATTAATTTCCTTAAAAAATAATTTTAAACCATCACCCATAGGTTGAAAAACACCTTTAATTAAAAATTTATTAGGACCCTTACGTAATTGAATATAACCTAAAACTTTACGTTCTAATAATGTAAAAAATGCAACTCTTATAAATACTATTAAAAATAAAATAAAAAAATTTATAAATATAAAAATTAAATTTATATTTACTATTTATAATTAAAATTATATAATTAAATTCTAAATTTAACGCAGTTATCTGCCAAAATAGTTAAATTAATTTTATTCATAAATTAAAAATTTAATTTAATTATTTAATCCTTTCGTACTAAAACAATTAACTTAATAAAAGATAGAAACCAACCTGGCTTACACCGGTTTGAACTCAAATCATGTAAGAATTTAAAGGTCGAACAGACCTAATACTTAAAATTTTGCACCTAAGATTAATCTTAATTCAACATCGAGGTCGCAAACTAATTTTTAAATTTGAACTTAAAAAATTAATTACGCTGTTATCCCTAAAGTAACTTTTTCCTTTAATTAAAAATTTTAATTCAAAATTTCATTAATTAATGTTAAATTTTAAAAAAAGTTTATAAATTTTTTTAATCACCCCAATAAAATAATTATTAATATAGAAATAAATATATTCATATATTTTTATCTTATAAATTTAAAATAAATAATATAATTAAACCAAAAATTTAAAAATTAATAACTATAAAGTTTTATAGGGTCTTATCGTCCCTTTAAAAAATTTAAGCTTTTTTACTTAAAAATAAAATTTTAATTTTATAAATAATAAAGTCTATTTTTCATCAAATCTTTCATTCAAGTCTCCAATTAAAAGACTAATTACTATGCTACCTTTGCACAGTCAAAATACTGCAGCTATTTAATAAAATCATTGAGCAGATCCTATATTAAATAAAACTTAATACAATGTTTTTGTTAAACAGATGAAAATATTATTTGCCGAATTCATAATTTATAATTATATATTATACTAACTTGGTAGCTATTACTATTAATTATTTATTAATTAATATAATTTAATATTAAAAATAAATTTTTATTTATAATAAATAAAATATTTAAAAATAATAAATTTTTACAAACTTAAAATAAAAATTTCTATTCCTATATATTATTAAAAAAAAAAAAAATTATATATAAATTTCAAGCTTATCCCTAAAATAATTTAAATTTAAAATTATATTATTTATCTAAAATAATTAAACTTTTAAATTTTTAAATTAAATTTAAATCTTAAATAACTAAATATTTTATAACGAATTAAATTTCAAAACTAATATTATTTAATAAATATTTATACCACAATAAATTTATAATAAAATTAACTCCATAAATTTTGAGAAATTTAAAATAATTAAAAATTTTTAATCAACCCTGATACAAAAGGTACTATTAAAAATTCTTTTTATAATTTAAATAAATTCTTTTACAATACTAATTAACTATAAATCTTAAAATTAATTTTTACTTAATACTAAAACAATAAATAAATAAATTATTTTTAAAAACTTAACAAAAAATAAATAAAAATAAAATTAATAAATTAAATTTTTAAATAAAGTTTAATAACATCTTATTATTGTAAATAATATACTTAATTTAGATATTTATTTAAAATAATTTTAAATTAATCTTTCTAAATACACTTTCCAGTACATTTACTTTGTTACGACTTGTCTTATTTTTAATAAGAATGACGGGCAATATGTACATATTTTAGATCTATATTCATTTAAAATAAATAAATAAAATTTACTATTAAATCCATTTTCATTTTAATTTTCATCATAAAATCCATAAATTAAAATTAATGTAACCCATTATCATCTTATTTATTAACCACATCTTGACTTAACATAAATTAATAAAATAATTAAAGAAAATTAATTTTTAAATATATTCATGACAGCGATATATGAATTTAAAAAAATAAGTAAAATAAATCGTGGATTATCAATTAAGAAACAGGTTCCTCTAATAAGACTAAAATACCGCCAAATTTTTTAAATTTAAAGAACATAACTATTAATTTTTCAGTAAAAATTTTTAAATTTATATAATAGGGTATCTAATCCTAGTTTTAAATAAAAATTTAATAGAATAAAATAATTATAAAATTAATTTTTAATTAAATTTTACCTTATAAAATAAAAAATTTATTTATAAATTATTATTAATTACTAATAACCAAACTATTTTATTTGTATAATATGTTTAACCGCAACTGCTGGCACATATTTAGTTTATACTAAAATTAATAATTAAATCTAAATTTCTTTAATATTTAATATTTAATACTGAGATTTAATTTAAATTCATTAAGAAAAATAAAACAATTAATTAATTTCATATATTTTTTTAATTAAATAAAATATTATAATAAAATAAATTATTATTAATAAATTAAATAAATAAATGGTTTATAAAAATTAATTTTTTTTTATAATATATAAAATATTACATATTTATAAATACAAATTTATAATTCCCCATATTATTAATTAATCCATACTAATATATATTAATTTTATTAATTCTCTATATTTATTTAATTTAATTCAATACTTAATTATATATTAATTTTTATTTTTATATATAAATATATTATAATTATTTAATGTATAGGAATATTAAATTAATATAATAATTTATATATTTATAAGATGACATATATATAACCAATATTTAATATTAATGTATCATGATATCACATATTCTTAAATGTTCCTATATTAATGTATCATAATATTACATATTCTTAAATGTTCCTATATTAATGTATCATAATATTACATATTCTTAAATGTTCCTATATTAATATATCATAATATTACATATATTTTTAATATTTTAACATTAATTATATAATATAATTTAAATATATTTATATTAAATTAAATTAAAAATATTGATTTTATTATATATATATAAATATTATTGATTTAATAATTAATATTTAAATAATAATATATAAATATTATATATATATATCTAATATAGAGAAATATTGTATATTTATATTCCTATACATATTAATAAATATCTTAAAAATTCTTTTCTCTTTTTTTTTTTTAGAGGTGGGCACGCCCCCCTCTTTAATTAATTTATTAAATAATGCTCCAAGGAATTGAACTTTTTTTCCTATCTTAAATTTTTATTTTTTTTTTAATTTTTAAAACCACCCCATTCATTTTTATTAAATAAATTTTTAATAAAATGCCTGAAAAAGGATTACTTTGATAGAGTAAATTATGTATTATAAATACTTTTATTAAATTTATATTTTTAGTTATTAACTAAACCTTAAATTTCAAAAATTTAAATGCAAATTAAATACACTTAAATATAATAATACAATATTAATATATAATATATTATAAATATATGTATATAAATATTAAAACATAAATATAATTTATTAAATTTAAAATTTAATTAATTAATAAAAAAAATTTAAATTTTCAATTAAATTTTAATTAGAAAAATAAGCTAAAAAAGCTTTTGGATTCATACTCCAAATATAGAATAAAATTCTTTTTTCTAATAAATTTAAATTTTACAAAAATTATATTTTTTATAATCCTAATTTTTAGAACATTATTTTCAATTTCTTCCTCCAATTGATTTTCAATATGAATAGGATTAGAATTAAATCTTTTTTCATTAATCCCAATCTTAAATTTTAAATCATCAATTTATTCTATTGAATCTACAATAAAATATTTTTTAATTCAAGCTTTTGCTTCAATTATTTTAATAATTTTCTTAATTAATAAATCAATAATATTTATAATTAAAGAAAATATTCTTATTATTATACCACTTCTCATAAAAATAAGAATAATACCATTTCACTTATGACTACCATCAATAATTGAAGGATTAAATTGAATATCTTGCTTAATTATATTTACATGACAAAAAATTACTCCCATAATTATAATTTCATATTTAAATATCAATAAAAATATTATATTTTTAATTATTTTATTAATATTAAATTCAATTTTTAGAATAAATCAAAATTCAATACGTAAAATTTTAGCTATATCATCAATTAATAACTCAACATGAATATTAACAGCAATTTTAATTAATGAAAAATTATGACTAAATTATTTTTTTATTTATTCAATATTAAATATTTTAATTATTTTTATTTTAAATAAATTTAAAATTAATTATATTAATCAATTAAAATTTTTTAATTCAAACTTTTTTTTTAAATTAAATTTATTTTTATTAATTTTTTCAATTATAGGTTTACCACCAATAATTGGATTTATCATAAAATGATTTTTAATTAAAAATTTAATAATAAATAAAATATATTTAATTATAATTATATTAATAATTCTAACTAGAATATATTTATATTTTTATATAAAATTAACTTATTTTAATTTATTTAATTTTAATATTATTAATGAATGAAAATATCAAAATAAAAATAATAATAAAATTAATTTATTAATTTTTATTGATTTTTTTAACTTCTTTATTAATTATTTAATTATTTATTAAAATTAAGATTTTAAGTTAATTTAAACTATTAATCTTCAAAATTAAAAATAAAAAAAAATTAAATCTTAATAACTTATTTATACCTTTAAATTTGCAATTTAATATCATATTTTTGAATATAAAATTTAAATTAAATTTAAAAATTTCTTTGATAAAAAGATATTTATTATATCTATATATAAATTTACAATTTATAACCTAAACTCAGCCATTTTATCATTTATCT